GGTTTATGAATCACTCAAACGAGCCTTTGTAGCCGCATCTGAATCGGCATCCCTATCCATATCTTTATGCGCAGGGGCATCCAAATCCGAATCTGTAGAATCAATGTTCGAATCCCCATCCGCACCCGCCCAGACTAAGATTCTTTCCTATCGCGCTATGGGCTTTGATGCTTACGCGCGCCTTAGTACGCGAAATATTGCCTTCCTAACTAAGCTAAGCGAAGCTCTTGCCCTGTCATATTGTTCGGTCCTCCCTTCTCTAACACTGCGCTAATAAAGCACGGGGCTATTAAGATGTAGAATATGTCCCCTACACTCTTTCAATCTCTTAAGATTTGGAATCTCAGCCATACTCCCCATCCTCCATTGAATTTGGTCTATCTTTTGATTCTGGTCATTTTTTCTCCATCATACAAGACCCGTGCCACTTTCACCTGTAGTTGCAGCAGCCGTTTTGCTTTATTTTACGGAAGAAGGAGCTCTAATCCGCTTTTTCAAGCTTCCCATTTGCTGATCAAGTGAGTGAGGTCGAAAGACTTCCCAGGTCGGGAAGAAAGAGTCTGAGGTTGGGTCGGACGACATACATCTTGGTTGGTTTCACCCCCAACTTTCTTTATGTGAGTGATTTTTACCCTTATATTCTCCAAAAATCTCTTTAGCCACTCTTTTAATGCAATTGGCCATCTTATACCACATCACAGAGGTTTCTTCCTATAAATTCCATTTCCCTTCCTCGTTATAAAGAGAAAGTCATTTGGCATACCTGCATGGATTAGATGTCCAGATAAACCCCCCGCGAAAGAGCCATAGCGAGACATTCCTTCTTTAGCGTCACATCAAGATGACAGGATTCGAACCGAATGGTTGAGTGAACTCTTCCAATGCACCTAGATCAAGGGTAAGGTTTTGCCGGAGAGAGAAATTTCCCGGAGCGTCGGTCAACGAATTCCGATGCGCATACGGATGCTAGGTGAATTGAAAAGGTTGGACGAGCTGATGAAAGATCTCGCGCGGAATCCCAACTTTCGAAGCGAGTGCAAAGAGGCGGTAATGCTAATTCAATCAATTCCATAAAGAAGCAGCCATCCCATCCCTTATCTCTTTCTCAACCTGCTAGCTCTCACCGATCCATCCTCCTTACTGGCTTAAACCCAGCTCTCTATCAATGATTCACTGATAGATAGTCGATTGACTCTAACCTTCTAGTGGATTGGTAAACTCCGTCCCTAGGACTAGTAGGAGTTGAAGAAGTCTCTCTTGCCTCAGAAGCAGTAGTAGGACTGGGAGTTGGCTCTGACCGTCTAAGCTTTTGAGTTTGCTTTGAAGGAGTAAGCGGATGAACTTCTTTTCCTTCTTTATGGCTTGAAGGCTCTGTACCCATTCATAGGAGCTCGTCACCTCCTTACTCTTAGTTAGGCACAGAAAGATCAGAAAGCAAGGGAATTCCCCCGTACTTCTTCTTTGTAAAGAGGTTCACCTAGGCTCGTCGTTACCTTTAGACAGGCTGTAGGGTAGACCGACTGCTAAGCTTTTTTTCCTTAGTGGCTTGGCCCTATCTTGAATGCTATGATCGGACGGTTTTAGGAGCTCACGTAGCCCATGCCGAAGCCGGCCTTGAAAGTCCCACTTCTCTTTCATCCCAGTACCTTCATCGAAAAACCTTTTTTACTGACTTTTCGTGGTAGTCAGCTGCCCTTGGAACTCTTGCTCATGACTGGATCTTTATCCATACCGAATCCAAAAAGAGATTTATGATCCAAGCAAGAAAACTAAAGCGCGTTAGCGCAACGGCTTTCGCGCTAGCGCGCCCTTATTAGAGTAGGGCCGTTGCTTGTTTTGGTCATGAGAAATCAAAAGAAAAGGGCGAGATTGCGTCTTTGGAAGAGGTCGGGCATCAACATCAAGGTCAAGAAGAAGAATCCTGAGTAGTTTCCTTAAATGAACGTAGCAGCGGTAAGGGAATCTAGCTCCTCACCTCTGCTTGCTAAGAGCTTCTTTCTTTCCCCCCTCTGAGGGCTTAACTGGTAAAGAATACCAAGAGTTGAACTCAGTCATATACCCCCACAGCCCCAATTCTTCCTCTCCGATCTAAGAGCATCTGAGAACATCTCCGGCATTGTCGAGGGAAACTCAGATAGCCGGAATGATTGGCCTTCACTCCTATCCCATCGGAACTGGCAACAGATCTTTCAGCGGATCCAGCAGCGGATCAATATCAGCTGTGTTCAACTCCTGCAGGACCTTTTTCTATCAATTTCATAAGAAAAGGTAGAAAAGATTAGTCAATCAATGAAAAGGAAGAAGTAGGCAGAAGAGCGTGAAGGACGAAAGAGCGGTTGATCCTGTCCCGACCGAAGACCACATTATTTTCTCCTATTTCATCTAATGGGAAGGGCTAGTGGGAGGAGTTCACAACTCTTGTCTTCTTCAAGCAGGTATCTGATGTTAGTTCAAATAGGAGCTCTTTTTACCTCAAAAGTCGTTAATCTTCGTCTGGAGCTATAGCTCTTTATTCTTCCCCTGCGTAAAGGTCTTGCCTTGAAATGCTTACTGCTTTTTCCTTCCTGGCCTCTTAGTCAGGTGCCACAAGCAAGATTTATGAATTATCTCGGTCCGAAAAAGTCTGTAATGTGAGAACTGCTAACTCGTCTGCTCCCTTTTTTTTCTGTCTGCTGTGGAAAAGGCTGTTCTAAAAGACTCATCCGGGGGAGGAAGACCAATCTGTGATAGAAGAAGCTGCTCTTATCGCAAATCCGCTCTGCAGATGAAGTAGGAAAAAGGCAATAGGCGATCATGAAAGTCAGGTGCTCTCCTACGCTAAAAAGGCTTTCACGCCTTTCAAGTGAAAAAAGGAATAGAACTTTCAATTGAACGACCAGTCATAATCAACCGAGACTGATTCTTAAGCCGAGGATGTAGTCGCTTTTCCAGCAAATAGGGAAGGAAGCCGGTGAACAAGCTTTGGCAAGACCTCTTAGCGGGGTCTTGTCTTCTCAGATTCCAGCTTTTCATTTTCTTTTTTTCTTCCCCCGTTCCTTCGTACAACATTAGGAGGTCCCCTGAGGGACTGTAGTTGCCGACGTAGACGAACTTGAAAAGAGATTTCAATTTCACCCGATAGGGTTGGATTACAGCTTGATTAGATTAGGGGAATTTCCGCTCACCCAGCTGTTAGGTGCGGTATAATAGGATAAGGAGTAGATATCCTAAGAAAGCGGCCGAGCCCCTCTCGGTTGGTTTGGGTATGCGACTAGACCCGCAAGTTTAGGAGGGGGGGACAAGCGAAACTCACTCGAGTTGGGCTCTATCAGAGCCAAGAACGCGATTCAGAATTTCATAAGGCTGGCGACTCTTTAATCTCCTTAAAGTTCAAAACAGCTAGGTACGTAGTTTCTCTACCCTACGTTTCAGCTCTTCGCTTCGCCCAGCTAAAGCCTTCGAGAATACTACATTAAAACCTTCTCTTCTCTCATACGATATTATCGCTATCCCATGTAGCTTACCTTCTTCTTTCGATAGAATAGCTTTCCGTGTCGGGGTTCCGAAGGAAATGAGCTAAGCACCGACGGGCGATGATGCTTTGGTTGAGTACCGAAAACGACCGAGGGGGGGGTTATGGAAGGCTAAAGGCTAACCGCTTTCCCGAGGTATCTAATAACCTTGCTTCATCGCTATAGCCAAAACAAAAAACAGGGGATTCCTGTAAGCCTCTTTAGGGATTCCTCACCCCATGCTACAATTTCCTAAACGTGAGTTTCACAGAATGGGTTTCCGCTATTCCTATTCCCACAGCTACTCTCGTTCCGTAGTAGTCAGTCGCATCCTCGGATTACCCAATCGGATTATCCAAGATATGGGGCACTTTAGGTCGACTTTCGTCCATTCCAGTTCCGGTTGACCGGGGATAAGGTTAGGCCCCCTAAGTAGCCGTTTGTTTTGGCTTGGTTCCCTCCGTGGTCTTGATTCATTCCTTGATTGCTCTCCGAGACCATAAAAATCAATCCATAAATGAATTCATCCAAATCAATCAATGAATGCAAAAACAAGGGGGAATTCGGGGAAATCCTTTGATTACGCATTTCATATTTTATATATTCTAGTGACTTGCTGGGAGCAGCTCGTGCAAGATCATTATCATTCGCTGTTCGGTAGATCGAGAGAGACTAGATGAGCCATCTTGTATGGCCGAGGACATACAGATTACCTATATTCACTCAGGCTCCCTTTTCAGGAAACAAGAAGAAATGAAGAGGGAAGTCCGAGCTTTTCTACGTGCTCATACCAAAATCTCTCTGAAATCCAGAACGGAAAGAAAGACCTACCTATTGGGGCTAGGATGCACCCCCATCCGGCCGAGATTGATCGGCTGACTGCGCAACCCCTAGATGAAGCGAACTTATACCAAAAAAGGTTAGCGACTCAGAGATTCACATTTAATTAAATAGAGCTGACTCGGGGAAGAGTTAGCAGAAGAAGAAGTAGGTGCAACGCTTTTAGTCGCGACCGGCTGGTAGCTGCGGGAAAGGCTTTTTCTATCGTTTTTCCCAGGACGTAATCGCCTATGAGATGGCTTTCACAGGGCTTCTTGCTACAGAGAGATTGCCGTAGACAGCTTATTATAAGGGAATGCAAGGGCTAGTGGTGACAGAGCATATCCCGAATAAGCGACTGGTCTCACATGGCCTAAAGAAGTTCTCTTCCGATCTTGCCCAATATTGGAAGTCGATGAAACCCCGTGTTTTGGCATAGATATAATATCAGCTGCTTTAGCTTGAGACTTGGAAGTCTCGGAAAGAGGGGGACTCTTGACTTGAAAGTAAGGTTTCTCTACTCGTTTGAAGCAAGAGCAAGCCAAACAAAGAAGACATCGGAACTGCTAGTTCCAATTCCCTGCTACGCATAGAGAATTCTTTCTCAACAAAGAAATCAGAGGAAGAAGTCCCCGGATGCCTGTCAAAAAAACAAAGAAAACCAGAGAAAGAAGAACGAGGAAGCTCCTGATTCAACTAGAAAGTCTCGGGGAAGCCCTTCGCATCGCTCGTCCCTTCTAGCCAAGCCAAGTCAAGCTTTCCAGCAGTCAAGCCAGATGCGGATTTAATAGCTACGCTTACTCCTTCAACCCCGAAAAGATCGGATTTCCGCTAATGTGGATTCGCGAAGAACGGATTCGATAGCGCCGTCTTCTTCCTTCACACAAGGCCATGCCTTTAATACGACAGGACCAATGGCAACTGATGAAACAAGAGAAAAAGCTATCGAAGCACACTAACTAATTGGCCTGGCCTATCCGGTTCTATAGATTATACTGCCAAGCTCAAAGCTTAAAGGCAAAGATCACATTCCTACTGTCAAGCTAAAGGCGAAAGAAGTGGCTTAGCTTAAAAGCTCTTCTTCATAGACACATGAGCGATCCAAGGATTTAGGTTCAAATCAATCTCCCCTTCGAACTTCGGATTCGTTCAAAGAGAAAGAGTAGAACTTGACAGAGAAGTTACACTCTTTTGGCTAATGCCTGGGGCTTTGATTCCTATCTTTCTATTGCTGGAAATCCAACTCTTCCTTTGAAGGCCAAGGCCGGTCGAAGGGCCAACTCGAAATGGACCAATTCGAGAAAAGGGTCAAGATAGGGTGCTGTGGTCAAAACAAGGAATGCTTTCACCATTCAGCTTTGGTACGGTACGAAAGCCCTCCCGCATCAAGTAAGAAGTAAAGGCTCTTCAAGACCTCCATTTATTTGTATTTGTCCAATGCTTGAAGATCGATCATCACAGGGGCGTGCTAAGCCAACAAGATTTTGGGCGCTTCCAGTTAGGCTATAGGAAATCCCCCCAAAAAACTTTCCTCGTGAAAAAAAAGAAGGCTTCAAGCGGTTCGGCTGATTCAATCCTGTCGCAATGGAAAGGAAGCTTCACGACCACGGTCATTCTCTAAAGAAAGAGGGACCTTGTGCCATCCCCAATCTTTGCCTACTCGAGGCGGTATACAAGCACCTACCCACTCGCCTAGCCTTCAAGCTAACCCGAACGGTACTTTTGTGGATAGGAATTGCGTATATATAGAAGAGTTTTGTTTTTCGAGAAATTCTTCGTTAGGGCGATGTGCAAGCTCTTACTTCTGTCTCCTAAGTCAGTTAGTGGATCCAGAAAGCTCTGCCCAAAGGTGCTTTTTGAAAGCCGGTCCCCGGTAGCCCAAGATCCGTCTCTGACAGAAGAAGAAAGCTAGTACTCCCGTCAAGCAAGACGGGAATGTCACTCGACTGAGAAATCATACCTTCAGTAGTGGAAAAATTGTCGCATATACGCTATATTATATGACTACTAACCATATCGGCGGATATCCTTCATAGCTCCTTCCTTGCCCCCCTTTCTACAAACCTTTCTATAATATAAGGGAAGCTTGAAGAGCTTTCTTCGCATGCTTGAGCCCATTAAAAAATATTAATATCATATCGATCAAGGCTTTCCTTTAGTTTAATTGCAGCTAGTGGTTTCAGAATATTCCTTCCGCTAAGCGGTTGCGCTAAGTCTTCCTTGGCTTTCCTCCCCTCTATAGCTTTTCTTTGAGATGAGCTTCCGGCTTTGAGCAGAGCCGGGAGCAGATACAGGATCAGAGAAAGACCTCCTTACTTTCCGAATAATCGGCTTTGGCGATTACACTTTCCATCCCTTACAACATAGGGCTTGCGGAAAGAGTCGTTGAAGAAGCCGTGATTGCTTGAGTTGAATCAGTTGAGTTTGGTCCTAACGTATAGTTGAGGCTGCTTTTAGCTTGGAAGCCAAGCAAGTCAGTAGCCAACCAGGGCTTGAGAGATGAATGAGACGTTTGGTTTCGTTCACTCAACAATCATTGAATCCGGATCAGGAAGTGACTGAACTCCCTTTTGAGATAACTGCATCGGTTATGCCGACAACAACATATTCTCTTTCAAAAGAAAGCAGTCTTTTCAAGAAGAAAGTCACACCGCTAATAGGCGTAAAAAGGGATTCCCAGCTACTGACTCTAATAAGACTAATAGCCGTACCGCAGAAAGAAGGTCAACCCCACCTCAGGCAATCACACCTTTATTCCTCGACGATAAAAGAGTAAAAACTCGCTTTCGAGCTAACCAACCAGCCAACAAGCAAAACGAGTTCTCATTCACGGATAACTAAGTAAACTATGTGAAAGAGTCTAAGCCCGGCAAGACAAAGCAGACCCAAAAGAAGAAGGAAGTCGAGCTGTAGTTCGACCTACAGTATTTATTATTCTATTTAGGTAATTAGAAATATCGTATAGAAATAGAATCTGACGCCCAAAACCTCCCATGTCTTTCTTGGTTGGACCAACCCAACCAGTGATTTTGAAAAGTCTTTCCTCATTTTTGTGAAGGAAGCAGAAATGAATGAGAAGAGAAAGCAAATTATTCAAATGATTGAAGAATTATTAAATAACAAAAAGAATATAAAAAGAGAATTAAATAAGACAATAAAAAATGAAGATAAGAAAGAATGTTTTTTTAAATTTTTAGATGTTTTATATGATGATCTAATCAGACGTGCTAATCCTAACAAGAATATCCTTCGCCCGTTATCTCCTCATCTTCAAAGATTTTCCCTGTTTTTTAGTAAGATCTTTATCAATCTAAGTTTATATATGGTTAGGCCTTTAGTTCGATTTGTCATTTACATTTTCCTTTCTGTCGGAATTTCACTCTGTCTTTCTATCACTAACCCAGCGCTCTGCCTTTCTATGAATGATGACCCAAATGTCATTTTAGCATCGGATCACTCTGCCGATGCTTCTTCCAGCTGGGCTGATCTTTTACAGTCTTCCTCAGGATGGACTGATCTTTTACAGTCTTCCTCGGGATGGACTGCTGAGGGGGAAGTACCCGCGGCACAAGTCTTGGGCAACTTTCGCGCGCAAAACGAGCACGTCGAAGCAGAGCTGTTTTCGCGGATAGGAAACCTCGAAAACCAATTAATCGATCGGTTGCCGCCTCAACTTCACCCCGGGGAATATGCTACATTGGTAAGAAATAACTTAGAACAGACAATAAGCATTCCCCACTATCAAACTGTTCTTAACACTGAGCTCTTCGAGATTACAATTCTCGAATTAAAAGCGAATTTGCAAGAAAACCTTTTTACCCTATTGTTAAACGAACCAGATCCGTACTTAACTCAGCTTTTTATGGAATCTCCTTTTAGTGAATGGCAAATAAGGGAAGAAGCCTTGTGCTTTATTGAAGAAAGAATTCCCGCTGTCCATATGGAATATCCCCGCTCTACTTTTCAAAGAGTTTTTCTTCAAACTACTCTTCAAAGCTGGTTAAATCATCTCCATGAGCACGGTGCCAATTCCCTTTTATATACAGATTTCATCGCGCATTTTCGGGGCGAAGTTTAAGGGTATTGTGCCATGATACTTATTTATCTTGCATGGCATTAACCGGTCGTGTAGCTATATTACAAGCTCATGCTTTTACGATAGAAATCTGTATTCCGACATAATGAGTTGTCATTTTGGATTTCTTCCATGATAGAGGTTGAGGGGAAATAAGTGGCTCACGAGGAATGGAAAAAAACATATTATATGAAACATAAAGATAAAAGAGTTAACTAAGTATCAGATCGACCAAATTGAACAAATGATAGGTCAAGATCATGTTGTTCATTGGGAATTGAAGAGGGGAAAACGAGCAGACATCGAACGATTAATTTCTATTTCTTGTTATCGTGGAATTCGTCATCAAGATGGATTGCCCTTACGCGGTCAACGAACTCATACTAATGCTAGGACTTGTCGCAAGCAAATTCGGAAATGAAAGAAGTCTACCGAAAGCCCTTGGTACTTGTCTGATCAATCACACTGATAGCTTCAATAGTTTACTGAATTTTTTTTAGTTTTTTTGGTATTTCACCGGTTACTAATCCAGTATACGTATAGTAGGCCTCCTTCGCCACTCCACTAGTGGCTCGGCTTCGTCCTAGAAGCTACTGCTTCCGCCCCCCTAGGCTTCGCTATCGCTCATGACTTGTATTGTAGTCGGCCCGGAATGCCTCTGTAGTCTTTCTAATGCTAATGCCTTCTTCCTTGTCGCCAACGTACGCTATTAGGAGGGTAAGCAAGCTACCTTGCTTGCATTCTAGAAACGGTAACTTCCGCGCCCTTCCTGCCTGCTGAAATTGATGTGAATGATCGTGACAGCTCTTCAAATCCTATTCAGTCTGATTAGATATGTCACTGAAACAATCCGTTCTGTCTCTGTTTTATTTTCGGATTCCGAGGATGAGCCGGCCGATCCTAACAAGGAGCCGGACGACGAAGCCTCCTCCTCAGATAAAGATGTCTCCGACGCTACTCTCCCGGCAAGAACAACTTTTTCTATTGTGATTTTTTTGGCGGGTTCGGTCAGGAGAGACAAAAGAGAGATGCTTTCTATCAGTCAAAAAAAAAAGCGGATACTGCCCTCCTCCCATGCTCCCACGGTCCGCTTTCCGAGGAATAGAAAGGGAGGACCCGGGGCCAGAGCAAGTTGGGTTGGGGTATAGAGCCGTAAGCGCGGTGGGGGGTGACAAAGGACGTGCTCGTACGGTTCATAGAAGGGTATGATCAACTCGTTGGTTGTCGGGAACTTTCACTCCTCTATATTCGAAATATGCCTTTCTAGGAGCATTACGATCTGCAGCTCAAATGGTCTCTTATGAAGTCTCTATTGGTCTTATTCTTATTGTGCGCCTTGTGAGCGCGTTTGGATTCGCGAAGGCAATCGCTCGGGTGTTCCCCTAACCCAACCCGGGAACGGACCGGAGGGAACCGCAGCATGGGGAATGTCCGCGTCTCGTCGCAAGGCTAATTTTTAGTTGTGGGTCATAGGGTGGGTTTCGGGCGGGCAGCTTTATCTGATCAAGGGCCGGGGCACAAGGGTCCTGGTACTATCCAGGTGCGAAGAACCCCGGGGATGACTGCAATGAGCAGAAATCTCACTCACTGGCCTAAACGACGAGCAAACACTCGAACGCGAGAGCAAGGGATCACCCAACAAATGGACGAGCTCCAAGGAGGGAGGAGAGAGGGAGGCAAGAACCATGCTTTCAGAAAAGTGGCGGTCCGAATCTTATCTGAACTGCGAGAATAACTGACTAAGCCATGCCATAAGGGTCATTCTCCAAACGGGACGGGGCCAAGCCTTTAAGTTGTTTAAGTAGGTTGGGTGACAGATCGGCCATAGGAGTACTCCGGGATATAAACCAGGGCAACTAATGTCGAGCATACGACGATGCCGCCCGTTTTCATTTCATGGAAGTCCCCGGCAGAGGAGAGGGCTGTAGGTGATGGCGCGTTTTGCTTCTTCTCTAGAGAGGGGCGCTGAAATCATTCCTATTTGGTCGTGCATGGCAGCTTTTAGTATAGATGAATAAAAAAAGGCGGTTTTCCGAAAAGGAACCAGCCCAGCCTCCTCAAGAAAGCTTTGCTTGGTAGGCGCTGCCTACTCACTCGGACAATGCTCTGAACACGAGAGTGTGCAGTTCCGCCCCCTTCTCTCATGCTGAGTCACAGGCAGCGCCTCGGAAAGCACGGACGAGCTACATGCAGGGAAACTTGCACGTGTGGTTCTGGCCGGGGACCCCGGTATACTGTACTAATATGTGTAGGTCCCCGTAATTCGAGTGAAATTGTCATGGCGCAAAAGCAGATATGGTCTGGTATTCCCTTGTTTCCTGTATTGGTTATGTTCCTCATTTCTTGTCTAGCAGAAACTAATCGAGCTCCGTTTGATCTCCCAGAAGCGGAAGCTGAATTAGTTGCAGGCTATAATGTAGAATATGCGCGGGATGTGATCCTTAATAGTCCATTGTTGGCGGAAGCCAATGTCCCGGGGTCCCGGGGACTCATTTTGACTGAAACAAGGGGTGGGTCTTTACCAACTTCAAAATATTCGATTTTAGAAAAGCCAAAAAAGGTGAGCGCCTAGCGCGAGCCTTATTGAAAAGGCCCCTTACTATGGATGCCCCTGCAATCAAACAATCGGAAAGCCTTTTGACAACCTTACTTAGAAAGGGGAAAAATGCGCTCAAACAACCTATCTTACTAATAATAATGAAGGCCCCCTATCGTTGGTAAAGCTACAGCTCGAAAGCCGGCCTTACCTTTAGCAACAAGGGCGTTTAGGCTTTACTAATAGAATATATAGGGCTTTTCTTGCTTGTTTAGTAAAGTCAAGCTTTTCATTTTGATAGGAGTAGGTGCTTGCTGGGGCAGGGCACTCTTCATTCTTCATTCGAAACTAATGAATGTCGGGTCGGGGCTTTCTGCCTTGTTATCAAAAAAAGAGTTGGGTAAAGCAAACTCCCTCCTTGGACGAGCACGGGGCTTAGTCAAGTAGAACCGGGTTGCGCTGCTTGATGCTCCGATCGAAAACAAATCAGTGGGGCCATGCCGATACGACTGAATATGCGTTAGAAAGGTCAATCCCTCCCCTACGACACCAAAAAAACCGGGCCGAACTTCTAACAAGCCCGCCCGCTTCCATAGAACAATATCGCGGCAACGTAGACCTAAGTAGTCATATTGGATCCTTGGGAACCATCACAAGTACGACCGGCCTATATTTGAACGAGAATGCCGTGTCGTCCAGCGGAGCCTAGAAGAAGGTGACTCGCGCAGACAGCTGACTCCTTTTCAATAGAAAGGAATAGCCAAACCAACCCAGCTGGCTGGTCAATCTCAGAGATCTTATCGGCCGGCAAACCAGAGACGAACGACCACGGTCCCGACCTTACCAGCACCGGAGGTGTACTAATCAATGAACCCCCGAAACCTACTTTCTTTTCTGACAAAATCAACCAAGCCTAACCGGTCACGACATGTTGTTGATATTGATTGAGTTTGAGGGACTTTCACTGACTGAATCCATCCATAAACCTAGACCCCGGTAACCTTCGTAACCAAAGCGTCACGACAACATCCAAAGGTCACCTTTGGATTCTTAAGTAGGGGCAGAGGAGCACGTAGGAATGCCGACCACTACATAAGCCACTAGTGGCTGAGAGAAAGCGAGCCCCTATCAGAGAAAGCCATTGCGCGCTAGCCTAGCTAGCTAGCGTTTTTCAGCTGGCTTTTATGTTAGTTGTAGCGCGCCTTCCCTCCTTCTCTCACTTTGGAAAGATTTAGCAGTATTTTCTTATGATGACCTGGTCGAGAGAGTACGATACATCGGTGTAAAAGATTGAGTGGGATCTGTGAGGTTGGTTTATAGTGAGGGCCCTGTTCCAGTATTTGAGGAAGCATGGCATAGAAAGCAGGGCATGTCATGGGTTGTAGGGAAGAGGTAAGACGTGTACATGAAAGCAAAACGAGTTAGGGTTGGTTTGGCCAGTAGAAGCACGTGGAACATATACACCAGCACGGCATCTAGGTGAGCAACATTTCCATCAAACTATGTGAGGTTCCCCCGGGATCCGGTGTATCCTTATTTAAAGAAGGATTGGACTCCAACTTCTCGTCCAAAGCCTGTGATGAGTGTGTCTAAAAGGCTCTTTATTTTGAACCGCTTTAAAGAAGAAGGATTTTGTTCAACGGAGAAAGCCTTCTCCTTCCCGACCATGAATCTCTCTCTGTTGATCGTGACTGGAGGGTTCAGTCAAACAAGAATGAGAAAACTTTGACCTTGATTGAATGTGTTACACCTGACGAAAGAGGTTGGTCATTCGAGAGCGTACTTATGTAATGAACTAACCCTTGTCGACTTCGAAAAGTGATCCATATATCATAGGCCAGACAATGGATGGTACTTAGTCTCTTCTTTTTTTTTAACTTCTTCGTCAGAGTGAAGAGATCCCAGGAAGCTCTGTTCCTTCTCGCGGGGTGGCGTGCTTCCGTCTGAGACTCTAGCCTACTTGTTGGATGGATGGTGCCTCTTCAATTCATCTCTCAGAAAGAGAGGGACATGAGCGCGCAAAGCCCTAGCTAATGAACGAAAGAGCGCGCCTTACCTTGCTCTTGAGTTGAGCTGCAAGCTTAGAACTAGGAAAGGCGCAAAGGCTCTAATCAAGTAGGCACTCTAAAAGAAAGCTTTGAAAGCGGGCAGGCAGGGCAGGAATGCGCCTTCTTGAGCTATTCCTTTGACTCTCAACTCATACTTAAAAAAAAAGAAGCAGAAGGGATCAGGGCTAATTCCGACCTGCCGGTCATATGAGCGAGTGGGCGGCTATGAGTTAGTTGGCTTCCCTTTCTTTCATGATAGAGTCTCTAAGAGAGAATGCAAGGTTCCGCCTGAGTTGATTGAGGAAAGAATGACTCGATGAGGAATATAAAAGGAGCGCAGCGATGTCTGCAAACTCGTTGAAGACTTGTTCGACCGAAGAGCACACAAGCGTAGAAGACAGCCATCCTATAGAATAGAAAACCAACTTCAGGCAGTGGCTACTAGATAGAAGAGAAAGGGCTAGCCTGGTCATCAGTACTGATCATCTTGATTGAGGAAGAAGAAGAGTTCATACTAGGCAAACGGTTCCTATCCGCATTGAGTAGGTATTAGGTCTCCTCTTCTCTTTAGATATTATTTATAGACGAACGGGACTTTGACAAAGACAGACTTTCTGACTGTAGTCACGTAGGGTTCAGGGAAGGGGTTTTGAACAGCTAGGGTAATGAACAAGAGAGGTTAAGCCAAGGGGAATGCCACTCAGAGGTTCGGCAGTTAAGCCGCCCTTCCTTAATGGGCAGAAAGGAGGAGACAAGGGGACCTGGTTAACATTTATACCATTAAGCAATCAATGAAGCCAACTCAAAGGCAAGAAAAGGTCAGACTCTCGAATCAGATAGGGCTTCGGCAATGAGGTCAACTGCTTGAACGAGTTTAAGAGCGGGAAGTCTATCAGTGATTGCCTGAACCAAGTCCTCAATTTCAAAGGTGAGGAGCGCAGAAGCTTTCCCGAGTTGACGAGGTGGCATAGTTTCGACTCCTACTATGACTAAGGGAAGTGGGTAGCCTGCTCAGGGAAGAGAGATGCTTTTTGTCTTTTAATAAGATGATTTTGTTCTCAAAGGGTAGAACCAGGTTAACCTCTATTTAATGAAGCCATGAACTGAACCAATTACTTTAAAAGCAGGCATCCCAGGGGAAAACTAGGCAGATAAAAATCTTCTTATCCGCAGTAGCGACAATCAGGAACACTACTTCTAGAAGATGATTCTCGCCATTTTCCTTACAATAGGGGCATTTACTTTAGTCTCAACTAGACCTAAACCCAATAAAGCTCGAAAAAGCAGGATTGCTTGAATGGAAAAAACAAAACGGAAAGGACAACCAAACGAAACCACTAACAGCGGAGGGCTGTATCTATATATAGTATAGAGAGCTTACCAGACGAAACCAGGCCTTTAAGGCTGGAGTAGAAGGGATAGTAGACCCGAGAGCTGCTAGTATTAGAGCACCAGCCCTCATCGAGACAAGAGACCATACATTAACTATGGCAAGAACATTCAATGGTCTGCGATCTCCCTTCGCGCGGAACTGGGCAGACACCGTAAATAACATAAGCTCGATCTTCTTCCCTGACTCCGAGTCGAGGATAAAGATGACTCCGGATCAGCAGTTATTTCAACTAAAGCATTGCACCAGACTAAGACGCTACGGGTATGCTTACAATCCTAACCGAATCGACAAAAAAGGCTTAAACTAATTGATCGCGGGAACCATAACTAATGGTATGGGTCACCCCAAGGAAGAAAATGAGTACTTGTGCCAGAAGAAGAGTTAGAGTAATGAAAAGAGGCATTGGCCCAAGCGATACAGCAGATAGACAGAAGTGTTATGTCAACCTTCACACGAGAGTCAGCTTTCATTAAGATAATTCGCCCATACAATAGAAGAGGGAGAGCAATCAACGCTATGGCTACTTTAGGGCAATTCCCGCCTTAGGACCCCTACTGTGACAACAGTTACTACGCATCCTACATCAGAAAATGCTATCGACGAAACAAACCTTTTGTTTGAAAGCATATCACCATGACCTGGTACAAAACCAATCTTCACTTATAGACGTATACTGCTGGAGACGGTTCTAAGAGTTTCTGTCTCTAAGAACGGTTCGTTAGCATACTCTTTTCCGGGGCCACCCCTGTGGAAGATCCTTAATGAGTGGGGGTCCTTTCGAATTTGGTGAATTCGAGGGGGAAGGCCTCGAAAAAGAGCGCAGGCGAAAGAGTCGGTCTCCCTTTAGACGATGTCTTCCCGCCTTTCATCGAAGACGGCTGCTGGGGCTCGCAAACCTGTCTTTCAGCCTGGATGTCCGCCGCCTCTAGCCGATGTGCACTAGAATGAGTTCAAATGCTTTCCTTTCTCCATACCTCCTACCCTCTGAACTTCCTGGATTGAGCGGGTCCAGAGTGTTTCCAGCAAAGCTAGAAACGTGCGTCAAACCTTTCGGCCCCGTGTGTTAACCACATAAAAGAGACGATTCATTCCGTCGGTTCTATTGGACTAAGACCCAGAGGATATCCCCCAGTGGGCATTCGGGCTCATCCCTCCCTTCACGGTTGCAGTCTTCTTAGCCATAGGGTTTCCTTGCTCGCCCGTAACCCCTCTGTTGGCATTGGTTCCTTTTCGGTATGGCTACTGAGAATGAACCCGACACATCGGTCGAACATTTTTTTTTACCAGAGGATGCAGGATTAGATGACGCTTTCGACAGCAGGATTGGATATGATTGGTGATACTCCTGTGCAGTCTCAGCCGGGCCAGCAAACCCTCGCGGATTCGATCGCAGGCGTCTATGCTGTAGCACATGGCTGACTCCGAGTGGCCTACATATACATATAGAAGTAGGGCACCATGTCTGAAAGGAACTTTGGCCTACCCGCCCTGAGAGACCCCCCTCTCAGGGACAACCGGTAACTTAAGACCAGCGGATCGGGGAAGGGAGGATACGAGAGAGAAGACTATCTGGAGGTTGATAGTAATTTCATACCTTTCGGTAGTCTATTTTCGAGGTCATACAAAATTACACTGTCCTCCGCTTCGGTCCGACATCAAGTAAAGGGGCTTGAAAGCTTTCCGGAGAGAGCTTTTTTTATAGATTAAGAGGTGAGTAAGGGGCTTGCTTGCTGGCTAGCTCGTGCAATCAACGAAGCATTCCTTCGCCTTAGTAAGCCTTGCTAAGGTTCTCCGGGCACTACGGTAGGACGCGGATCGATCATGACGAGAATGGACTTCTCCGTAATGTAATGTAATAGAAGAATCACAGTCCGGCGACCAGACGAAAGAGATATGAATTCAATTCGTCTGGGTCGGAAGCGCAAAGTTCATCATTCAGTGGTGGGTCTTCATGGGCCTCGCCCGCAGATTTTGATGGCTTGGATGCTGGGGGGGTCTGGATAGAGTCTCGCTCATAGAGGAAGAGTTCGCGCGCTAGCGCGCTACGGCTTGCGCGGATCAGATAGCCCTTCGGGCGCGCATCAAATTTCGATCAACAACTTGGAGGGATGGCTGAGTGGCTTAAGGCATTGGTTTGCTAAATCGACATACAAGAAGATTGTATCATGGGTTCGAATCCCATTTCCTCCGGCACGGAAGTGTAACGGGCAGGCGAAATTACGTGAAAGAAAGAACCTCTTGGTGGAGTCCCCCGGAGGACAGAATAGCACTACTTAGTGAGACGGAGCGGAGAGCCCGTTGCGCGTTGTTTTTGTTTGACCGGCCTATCTTCTTTCTATTTCCTCCGGCCGTCCAGGGACTGGACGGCTCTCGGTTCTTGAGCATGTTGGGAGATTAGGCGGCAGTTGAAAGAGCTGCTCGAAAGCTTGACGAACAAGCGAAAAAAGCCCTAACATATTAGTAAGGGGCTTTTCCCTTACTAGTTAAGTGGTAAAGTAGGGCGCTATTCGATGAAGAAAACAGACTTTAGGAAAGTGGTTCAGGTAGCTCAGCTGGTTAGAGCAAAGGACTGAAAATCCTTGTGTCAGTGGTTCGAATCCACTTCTAAGCGGGCGAAGGGTCCAAGTCCAAAGGACACGTAGCCGAGAGCGAGCCGGATTTGGAAATTCAAGTGAAAGAAGAAGGCAAAAAGCCGTATAGTGCGGGAGGCAGATTTTATAAAAAAAGCGGTTGATTACTCGGATTGGTTCTCGCCCCCCTGTGTCCAAAAGGATAGGCGAGTTCGGTTCGAGTGTTCATCGATCGGGCGGATCTATATGCTTCGGAGGGTGAGACGAGGTGTAGCGCAGTCTGGTCAGCGCATCTGTTTTGGGTACAGAGGGCCATAGGTTCGAATCCTGTCACCTTGATGTGATGGGGCTGAAGTGCACAGCCCCGCAGCCTATGAAGGCAGGCGAAAAAAAAAAGCGCACATTTATAGTAAAGCCAAATATGAAATCACTACTTTTTGCTGTGAATAGATTAAAAAATAAAAATTCTGACTTTCTTATTTCTCAATATGAGAGAGCTATTCCAAATAGTATAAAACCAGAATTACTACAATCACGTTTATTAGAAGTGGACAATAGGGTCGTTGTACCAGCCAAAACTCATTTACGTTCTATTGTGACATCTGCTGATGTCTCTCATAGTTTTTCTTCAGGTGTCAAATGTGATGCTGTACCTGAACGTTTTTTATCTATTTTCAACATCATCATGATTCTTTTTTCTATTTTGTTCATTTTTATGAACCACCTAAGTGCTGACATTGCATTAGCAATGGAGCAGCACCCTTCTTCTCCACCAGACTCTTTAATGGCCACGCCTCCTCCGAAACGGATTCGGAGAAAGAGCTCTTTTTTTCACCATCGCCCTCCCTATCTTCCATTTCTTCTTCTTCTTCTTCCAACTCATCACTTCCTTCTCCTAAAAATGGGGCAGCCCACCCCTTTACTTACATAGAGCCGGGTAAACCAGCCCACGCGGCAATGGCAGACACTTTTGCCGAAAAGTTACAAAGTAAAATGACAGAGTGGGAACAGTTGGGGCGCATTGATCCCTCTCTCAAACAAAAGGAGAAGGAACAGTTACTCGCTCTTTTCAGTTTGGACTTAGTCCAAACAAAGGAGTCGATGGAACTCATGTGGAAGGAGATCCATGAATTGGATCTCGATACTAAAGTCCCCCCAGGGCACCCCTTTTTCAAATTTCTTTCAGTTGTCAACCAACATCGAAAAAAAAAGTAGTTTTTGATATTGGGAGTAAATAAAGATTTTAAGTCGGTCCGCTTGGACTATGCTATATATTTTTTTATATTTCACAGGGTTTTGGCGCCAAAAAGGGGGGGAGAGAGAGAAATCTCTCGTTAGGTCTTGGTATGGTTGCCGCGGGTTGTCGTCGGCCCGACGGCCTTTGGGAGAAGAAGCCCTTCTCCCCCCGAATGTAGTCCTCATTAGTCTTGCTTTTGTCGAGGACGAACCGGGTGAACAAAGTCACGATCAGAAAGGTTGTTTTCCAGACCCGCATCTGGGGGGGCTGGTTCGAGTCCAGTTCGTGACAAAGCCAAAGGTCATAAAATTTTCTCCACAAGTGGAAGTCTTTGGGCATCTCTTCTTCTCTTTGCGTTTAGCTGGGCAAAGGGAAGAGAAGGGAGATGATGGCGCACCACCCCCTAGAGAAGTGGAGGAAGTTTCTTAAAAATATGTGATACCCGCTGAGCTTCCTAAGAGGCTACTACCTAGGTGAGAGGTGGATCAAAAAATTGAGTTGGAGCCCGGTGCCAACGCGGGCGGCTTGGCATATGTTCCAGCATCTGCTATCAGGAAGTGTTTGTCTGAAAATAGCAGGGATTAGACCTCCGAGTCGATTCTTCGCTAATGAGAAACTATATTGGGGACACCCACCTTATGGAGAGGAGACTGACTTCTCGGTTAAATCAGCTTATACACTACTTGTAGGGGCCAAAACCCCTACCGAAAGCAAGTGGGAAAAAGTGTTTCAAAGAGACAAAAATTCACTTATTTCTCTGACTTACACTACAAGCTCTACTTCTAACTAATAGCTCAAGACGACGGAGGCACATGGCGATAGATGCTTCTTGTCCTATCTGTGGAAGTGAGGAAGAAAAAAAAACTTTGCATGCCTTTCTGGACTGTGAGGTCGCTTTGGTAATGTGAGCTGGCCTACTATTTTTGGTGTTGCTGTATGGAGCCTCTGGTAGTGGAGGAATAAATTGCTTTTTGATGATAAGTAGATTTTTTAATGTGACCCAGTTATGACTGTTATGCCATTTGCCACGTAAATCCCCCATGCTCAAGAGCTCTTTGAAACCATGGGTTCTGTAGCTCCCACTAGAGAGGAAATAGGTGAATCGACCCGATGGGTGAAAGTTAATACTGATGGGGCCTATCGTCGCTCGGTCAACCTGGCAACGGGCTGGGGATCTTATCCAGGATGAAGTTGGCCTGTTGAAGATGGGGTTTTCATATTACATTGATTCCTGCTCTTTTCTGAATGCTGAGCTATGGGGCATTTTAATAGGTCTCCAGTTAGCTGCCTGTCAGGTTGTTATAGAAGTGGAATCATTACTAGCAGTAGACCTTGTATCGAGAAAGATGTTAAGCTCATGTAAATGAAAACTCCTCTCTTGTGGATGGTATCAAGCATCTCATGGCTCGGGATTGGATTGTTAAAGTAACTCATGTGTGGAGGGAAGCAAATAGGTGTGCTGACTGGCTAGCGGGATTTGCTTTCACTCAAACATTAGGAATCCATTTTATTGATCATCACCCTATGGGTTTGGGAAGTTTATTGTTAGCTGATATACGCGGCCTTTCGTGGCCGCGGGCTTGTATGGTTTAGCTTGTGTTTTTCTTCCTTTTGTAATGTAACCAAAGGAAGGGTCTCCCCCTCTCGGAATATGTCACGAAAAGCCTTCGATTCGAAATGATTAGATGAAGGACCTATACAATTAAAAGAGCAAGAAGAAAATGCATATTTTTTATCCCATCCCGTTTTTTTGGTGTACTTTTTAAGAACTTATACTGATTGATTGCTAACAGATGTGATGAACGAATTCTTAATATATATACCCTGCCGTTAGCTCTCAAGTTAGGGAAGGAACCCTCGGGTATCCATCCTAACCTAAGAAAGGAAAGACAGAACCATAGCCAAGCTAATCACACATCTCGTTGCTAAGAGGTAGCCGGCGAAAGGCTTTAAACAATGCTCTTTAACTAGAAAGCTACCATTAAACTAGTAAACTAGCTGCCATTGCATTGAAAGAAAGCAGAGGCCAATTCCTTAGTTAATATTTAAGTTAGTCTTCCCCCATCACTAAAGGCAGCTCGTGCCCTGAGGTGAGGGTGAGAATCAAATCATTCAATTCTCGGTACCAAACCAAGGTGCGTAGCGCTCTCTCTTTTTCTTTTTCATAGTCAAGATGTGCCCCCGGGAGGAGACTCGCCTTCTTCTTCTGAAAGGGGATGACGAGAATAAGATCTGCGGATGTTTTCAGGAAGAATAAGCTCTTACAGAATCAGCCTCTCTTAGCTCTGAAGGGAGTTCTTTTCAAGCTTTCTTTCACGTCTCCTAGGCTACCCTTCTAGTCTTTCGAGAGGGAATTCTATTCTTATTCAACTTATCCCAAGCCCAGGCAAACTACTGAACAAAATAACTGGATTGAACCGTATGCCAAAGAGTACAAGTCAAATCCATGCTATTCGCCAAGTATCCTTCCTTCCTATTCAATAGGCTCGGATAGTGTACCGGGGGGCTCTGTATAGCAGTCCTTTTTGCTCTCCCTAAGAGCAGAGCCACTTGACCAAAGAGATAGACGATGTTTCCCTCCACCACCCCTTATAGAGAATAAAACATTTGCCTTGAAAATTGCATTTGACGTTGAGGCTAAACCTCTTTTTGTTTGTTTGGCCCATGAGGATACTTTCACTCTGCTTGCTCTTCTTGCCTGCTCTTCCGTCTTCCGCTTGTCACGAAAGATTATGAATTGAAGAATGAAGGACTGAGAGATCAAACTCCAGTGCTAGGAAACTTCCGATCAAGCGCTTCCGAGACTAAAGCTCTTTTACCAAGAGCACAGTGATGAACAGGCACAGGATCCAGCAAGACGGGGGGAAGGAAAAATTTGAACCCCAACGACAAACGAACGGGCATTTTCGGGGACTAGCCTGCTTCCCAATCCTAAAGAACACGGACCCCTAGCTATTCAATTTTTTAATTTCTGTTAGTATGTCAGCATAATACTGACTTCGCGCTCCATTAGCTAAAAGGTCATTTAAAATTTGATTAAGTGGGATGCCGGCCTGCTAGGAAGTTGGAACTGGTGAGGATGCTGGTTATTAAGAAACTCTATTTTGCGCCTTGAATCGGATTTGCTTGAACAGGCTCTGGTTCTCAATTAACGAGGTCAACTAAAGGTGCCGACTTTTACCCTTTTTGCTCCTGGAACTCAATCCCCTGCCTCTTAATTACCTCTAGGAAGAAGCGCGATCTCAATCAACACGTACTGCTTCAAGGGGAACAACTATGGGCCCCGGTGCTGAAGAAACTAATGACTCAGATGCTGATGACGGGAATGCTTCTATTTCATATCCTCCGCTGCCGATTCTACTTATCATTCCGTTCCCTCACGATGTGCTTGATCTTCACCTCCTGCTAAGGATATGTAAATAAGGACGCCGGTCCTGTAGGGTCCTATTTCCGGCTCTCTATCTAGAGCTAAAGCTTCAACAACTGCTATTGGTTCTTATTTAATATTGGTTTACCGCTATCTGGCTTTCTTCTTTATATGGCATCTTTCTTTCAGACTGCTTTACTTAGGATGGAGTCCAAAGGCTTTCGTCTCTGGCCCTAGGTTAGGTCTCCGCTCCATTGATCACTGAGAAGGGCCCCTGAAGATGGAGGCACGGAGCACCGGCTTAGTTGAAAGCCCAACATGGATGAGTGGTTGATCGAAAAGTCTATGAAAAGATTCGAGATCCCGTTTCCAGGAAATATTTGCACTGCTCACCGTCATAAGTGGGAAAGAACTCCACGTTTGAATCCTTTGGTTCATTCTTCCGCGGCTGTGTCAAGCGCCAGAGTACTTGGGCCCATGGGGGATTAGCTTATCCCAAACAATGGGTATACTGACCTATTAGTTAGGGATTCGATTCGATAGCTTGAGCGAACGCATTGGACATTGAATCCCCAGAAGACGCGCTCCTTGGCTCTTCTAAGATAAGAGCTGCAGCCCCCTACTCTTTTCTTTGGGTGTAGAAAGAACCATACCTTGGAATTTCGTATACAAGGAAAGAAAGCAAAATCAATGTCCTGTCGGGAGTCAATAGACAGTTGTTTTCGACGTGAAGAAGACTCGGTTGTAGATCGCTAGGCCTCTTATTAAAATAAAAAGGACTTTCTATAGGAAGACTCATTTGAAAAATGCTAGGCACCTTCCCCGCAGTCGCACCTTTAATAAAGTTTGATAGAACTAATGCTACATCTGATCTGTTAATAAAATTAGATGTTATATTTCTTCCTCGGAACAGGTGAATCATAAATTTTATTCACCGAGGAGAGCATAACGCTTGAAAACACGATTAGGATAGACCTTTTCCGCGCAGTACCACACAATAAAGTTGATGGCAAAGCGCGAAGAGCGGCCAAGAAGACAGGAATTCCAACGGTTGGCCGGTTGCAAACCAAACGCCAAAATTCAAGGGCAGATTCTATTAGGATTACTTGATAGCCGCCTTAGCCTAATATAGAGGATAGAGGGAAAAGATCGATTTTGTTTCATCGTCGCTTCTTGCCTTCGTAAGCTTTAGTAGTTTCTTTCTTTGATATAGTTGGATTGGAAGAGTAAGCCTGCTCCTTCGATATAGTTGGAGAAAAAAGGGTAAGCCCACCCATTACTATCCTAAGGCCTTCTATGGGGATCCGGCCGAGCCCGTTCCTGTCCAAAAAGAATTCCCCTTTTTCTCTATCTACGAAACCACCAGTAGAAAGGTGAGATCCATGCCACACTAAGAAAGAAAAACCAATGACCAATGTGAATCAGCCTTTCCGACAGGAATATTCATCGATCTTACCCCAGAGCTGGATAGATTAGGCAAGTTTGAATTGTCATCAACACCGGAAACAGCACAAAAGATCAAAGCGGCAGAAGAGAAAGGAGTGTTTTTTTCCCTAATAACTAATAAGAGGTTCGCAATACGGAGACTCGTTTTGAAGTAGCTTGGAGCTTCCAGCTTCCGCCAATTGCCCTTCGGTTAGCTCTTTAGGATTCAACAAGCAGAGGTGATACACTCACTTCAAGCCAAAGATGAGATAGTGCGCAATAAAGACCAAGGCAAAGCCTTTTATTTCGAATTCAAGAATTCTGAGGGAAGTGCTATTCAATTGACCATGAGGCTCTACCCTTCCTTTCCTTTCCGAATTCATTCTAGGCGAAAGAGTCTCGCGCCGGGAGCGCTGCTGTAAGCAGTTATGATCTCAAGCACCTAACCTTTGTTGTGAGGACTTATTCGCCATCGGCCGGTAATACCCAATTCGCGTAAAGGGGGGGCGCCTTACTAAATAGGGGCACTTAGCTTTCCCACGGAGGTCAGTGAGAAGCTTGTAAGTTCTGCTTTAAGCTATGGGCTTCCCTAGAGGGATGAGGTGGTCGTACCGCTTCTGGGACCACGATATGCACCACCAAGGGCTGTTTTTTTGACAGGAGTTTGATACCCTCCGCAGGTAAGCTTTTCTTCTGTGATATTTCCTTCTTCGTTTGTTTTGGGTCGTTCCATCACTCACTCCGCTATAAGAATTGAGTAAGCCGATCTCGACTTCTCATAGACTGGATTGTCAGAATCTGCTCGCAAACAAACTTGCTTCTTGCCCATATACTCGTAAGGTATCCCTTAATCTTTAGCCTCTTCTTGATCAGGGTTTCCCCCTTCCTTTAGTCTTTCTAATAAATAGAAGCAGATATAGTTAACCGAAGGCCTCTTTACTGTTATAGTCTCTCGCTTGGACTATTCTCACGAATTGGATTCGAACCAATATCCCCCTATTTTGGGCTACTTTCCCTTTAGTCGATCGTGATGGGTCTGTCGTCCTCCTCATTATAATCAAGTTACTTTCCAAAATTGTAGCAAGTGGATCCAATTGTTTTAAGCTAGCTAAGAGCAGGAGTCTTTTAAGCATTTCAAGTAGTAGCATCTCAAGCCAGCATAAAAAGTGTTTCCATCAGGTCAGGGCTTTAGGCAAGCTAGCTAGTCAGTGAGCCAGAGAGGGTAGGAGTCTTACTCACTGCCAGAAATGACTTAACAAGGCATTCTCACGAGAAGGAAAGACAAGGACAGGATTGATGTTCCTGGAAGCGGGTATTCAAAGTTCACTATTAGGATTGGAGCCTTGCATTCGCTAGAATTGACCTTACCTTCTTTAGTCTTGAGCCCCTATGCTCTTGCCTTAGTGACATCCGGGTCAGGTTATGTGGGGATCAGGTTTAGTGGTAATTGGATAACCCGAAGCAGCCTTTCTCAGAGTTGAATCGGTAATTGCGATGCGAATAGTTTAAGAATCTCTATCTTGCGTTGCTGAAGACCTTCATCGCGCAAAGCCAGACCTTTTTCGTTGGGTGATGGCTTGTTGAAGCCAGTCCTACAGTCTTTCTTTCCCCGGGGCAGTGATAAGGGGAACCGCTGGAAACAAGAAAGGCTGATCCCTTACTCTCCGCTTTCAGCGGGTTGAAGTCGAGTTGCCTGACACTCCTTCCTTTGAAAATAGCCTCTCTGTCTGTCCTCACCTCCATCTGAAAGACGAAAGCACTTTAACGAGAGAAAAAACTCCCTTGGCGGGGTAATGGAAGCATTGCTTTCTACATTCGAAGCACTAATTTCATTCTATTGGGACCTAGAGGAGCTATAGTACGAAAGATAGCTATTCTTCGCATCGAGAGAAAGTGAATCTATTGATAATAGACAAAGTGTGCCCTTACTCTATCAAGTAAGTACTTTTATTCCTTGGAGAACTAATGGTACTGGACTGATAGCGCACTGCTTGGTACGCTAATAGTTGACTAAAAGGGTTACCTCTTCTCTGTCCTTAGGGTGTACTAAGAGGGATATGTGGTACCCTTCCTCAAGGCCTATTCTCAAGCAGCGGATAAGAGAGGAGCGGATTTGTTCAAAGCGGATGTGCACCATGCTTAACACATCGAATTCCAAGTATGTCAGTCTGACATCCGATTCGAGGGGAGACAGGACATCCAAATGAAGAAAGAAAATGTAGCCCATCCCTATGACTTAGACTGAGCTGCTCCCGCTCCGTGGACTTATTCAAAAGCATATGCTTGCACCCATTCCTGTGGAAGCCATAAAAAGCCGTATCCTTTATATTATATATATAGTACGATCCCGGTTTTCTTATCTTTATCTTATAATGCAGGCGCTGTAGGGCACTATACTGAGAATTGGGCTGCTCTGAAATATAATAAGGTGCAGTGCAGAGGATTTGATAGAGTTTGACGAAGAAGATGATTAGAAGTGGCCTTTTCTGGGCCATCCAAGGCTCCTAGTAGGATAATCAGTTACAGCACATCCAAAGCTTTTCTTTTAGGCAGTTCGGAACAATTCATAATGCATCCCCGGGCATTGATCCTTTCCTGACAAAGCCATTGTGAATTTGAGTCATTCAATTGAGCGAACGAGTTTGAGTTGCATGTCGTCCAGTCGAGCTTATTTCGGATTAATGAGGCGCCTTATTTAAAGCCTGCAAGCCCGCGTGTCGGACTCTTGCTTTTCCCTGGTATGGGCGAAAGCTATTGCTTTCAGATAGCTTATAAGCTATAATTGGGTTTCGCTCCTAGGCCTGTACGTGGCTTGTTAATGAATCCCCTAGTTCGGGAGTTCCAAGCTGGGACTTCTTCTTCCTTATCTAAATCTAAAGAGAAGAGTCTTCCATCGACTTGACTGAGGCCGGGACGGAGTGGCTAGCTACCTTATTCCTTAATTG